AACTAATAACTATTATAGAACTAATAACTAACTCATCGTTTCGCATTATCTGGATATAAAAAACCGGTCGAGATATGATATATTGATCATATCAATGTAGCAACTGAAATATTTTTTGCATAAACAAACAACAAAAAATAAAAACCAATCTGATTCTGAGTTGTAAAGAAAAAAAGTATGCGGATAAATGGAAGGATGAGAGAAAGAGAGAAAAAAAATATCAATGATATATGATTCCAATATGTAAGGTCTATGATTCATCTCATAACGGGAAATTTAATAAAGCATTAATATGGATCGGTCCATAATTATACAAATCTGTTCATAGAAAAAGAATAAAGAGCCCTGAGCCAATAAAGACTGAGAGGATTGACTCAAGAACAAATCCAATTTAGTTAGGGGCTCCGTTGTAAAATTTAGACCTAACCATTAACCGAGAAGCGATGGGAACGATAGAACCTGTGAATACATAAGATTCCATTGAAAACGAATCTTAATGATTCATTGGGTAGGATGGCGGAACGAACCAGAAACCGATTCATTTATTCTGAAAGGTCATGTCATAGACTAATCCTATAACTGAAATATTGAAAGAGTAAATATCCGCCCGCGAAAATTTTGATTTTATTGGATTTCTAAATTTTAGCCGATCCGATATGATAATAAAAAGCAAAACAAAATAAAGATTCATTATAACCTCATAACAAAATTACTTTGATCTATACTATTATCTTTAAATGTATCTCTAAATAAAAATTCTCTATAGATCGAATCCATGTTTAGTTATATATCAAAACAAGATATGGAAATTTCTAATAGATTAGATGAAATTTAAAAAAATCTCATGGGTCGGTATATTTTTTCAGTATATTATTCATTAAATACATAGATTTTTTAATCGTTTCAGTCGCGAGGAGCTGGATGAGAAGAAACTCTCATGTCCAGTTCTGTAGTAGAGATGGAATTGATAAACAACCATCAACTATAACCCCAAAAGAACTAGATTCCGTAAACACCATAGAGGAAGAATGAAAGGAATATCTTATCGAGGTAATCGTATTTGCTTCGGTAGATATGCTCTTCAAGCGCTTGAACCCGCTTGGATCACATCTCGACAAATAGAAGCAGGTCGACGAGCAATGACACGAAATGCCCGCCGCGGTGGAAAAATATGGGTACGTATATTTCCAGACAAACCAGTTACAGTAAGACCTACAGAAACGCGTATGGGTTCGGGGAAAGGATCTCCCGAATATTGGGTAGCTGTCGTTAAACCCGGTAGAATACTTTATGAAATGAGCGGAGTAGCAGAAAATATAGCCAGACGGGCTATTTCAATAGCGGCATCAAAAATGCCTATACGAACCCAATTCATTATTTCGGGATAGGAATGTAGAAACAAAAGAAAAGTTTTTTTGGATGAAAAAAAACAACAATTGCAGGTTTCCTTTTTTGTTTTGAACAAACAACATTTCTTTTTTTTTTTACTTCGCCCTTTGTGTTGATTGAAAAAACAGATAAACAAAATGATTCAACCCCAAAGCCATTTGAATGTAGCGGATAACAGCGGAGCCCGAGAATTAATGTGTATTCGAATTATAGGAGCTAGTAATCGACGATATGCTCATATTGGTGATGTTATTGTTGCTGTAATCAAGGAAGCAGTACCAAATACACCTCTAGAACGATCAGAAGTGATCAGAGCTGTAATTGTACGTACTTGTAAAGAACTCAAACGTGAGAACGGTATGATCATACGATATGATGACAATGCTGCGGTTGTTATTGATCAAGAAGGAAATCCAAAAGGAACTCGAATTTTTGGCGCGATCGCCCGGGAATTGAGACAGTTAAATTTCACTAAAATAGTTTCATTAGCACCCGAAGTATTATAAGATTAGACCATAACATAATTACTATAGTTATAGTATTTAACTGAGTATTTAACTGAAATCAATTAAGGTTATTTAGTAAATTGAGATTTATTATTATTAGTAGATTGGTTGGGTTTCACGTATATGCCTTTAATAATTCATAACTACAAAATAAAGAAAAAAAAAAAAAAGAAAAAGAGCATGTTGATTATATCAAAATTCGAGTACAACAATAATCTGAGTTTATCATGAATAAAGACACTATTGCTGACATAATAACCTCTATACGAAATGCTGACATGAATAAAAAAAGAACAGTTCGAATACCAGCTACTAACATTACTGAAAACATTGTTAAAATCCTTTTACGCGAAGGTTTTATTGAAAACATGCGGAAACATCAGGAAAACAACAAAGATTTTTTGGTTTTAACCCTACGACATAGAAGGAATAGGAAAGGACCGTATAAAACCGTTTTAAATTTAAAACGGATCAGTCGACCCGGTCTACGAATATATTCTAACTATCAACGAATTCCTAGAATTTTAGGCGGAATGGGGATTGTAATTCTTTCTACTTCTCGGGGTATAATGACAGACAAAGAGGCTCGACTAGAAGGAATCGGT